TTAAAAATAAGCTAAATTAAGCTTTTGGGTTCATACCCCAAATATAAAGATATACCTTTTTTTTAAAAAAATAAAGTGCCTGATTAAAAGGATTATTCTGATAGGATAAATTATGTAGAATTCTACCTTTATTATATTTTATAGAATTAAACTATATCTAATAATATCAAAAATTAATGTGCATCATACACTAAAATATAATTAAATGAATTTTCAATTCTAAAAGAAATTATTATTTCTATTTTATATTTTTTTTCATGTAAATTCAAATAAAATATTTTTTATATTCATTTTATTTTTTAGAACATTAATTTCCATTTCATCTAATTCTTGATTTGGATGTTGAATTGGATTAGAAATTAATTTATTAACTTTTATTCCTTTAATTTCTAATTCAAAAAATTTACTTTCTTCCGAAGCTTCTTTAAAATATTTTCTTACCCAATCTATTGCATCAATTAATTTTTTATTTATCATTCTTATAAAAATAATATTTTTTAATTTAGAAATAAATTTTTATATTTCAATATTAATAAACTCAGCTTTATTAATAAAAATAGGTTCTGCCCCCTTTCATTTCTGATACCCCAATATTATAGAAGGATTATCATGAATAAATTGTCTTATTTTAATAACTTGACAAAAAATTTCCCCTATTATTCTTCTTTCTTATTATTTTAATAATAATTTTTTAATGATTATTTTAATTTTAAATGTAATTATTGGAGCTATCGGTGGTTTAAATCAAACTTCATTACGAAAATTAATAGCTTTTTCTTCAATTAATAATTTAGGATGAATACTTTCGTCTATTATAATTAGAGACACAATATGATTATTTTATTTTAGATTTTATAGATTTTTAAATTTATTATTATCTATTATATTTTTTTCATTAAACATTTATTTTATTAATCAATTATTTATTACAAATATAAATATTATAATTAAAATATCATTAATAATTAATTTTTTATCTTTAGGAGGACTACCCCCCTTTATTGGATTTTTCCCAAAATGAATAATTATTAATTTTATATTAAAAAATAAATTTTTTATTTTAACTTTTATTTTTATTATAATAAGATTAATTATATTATTATATTATATTCGAATTATTTATTCATCTTTAATATTTAATTATTTAAAAACTAAATGATTTAAAATAATAATTAAAAATAACTCTTTTATTTTTATTAATTTTATAAGAATAATTTCCTTATTAGGTATAATTTTTAGAACTTTTTTTTTTGTGTAAGGTTTTAAGTTAATATAAACTATTAATCTTCAAAATTATTTATAAAGAAAATTTCTTTAAACCTTAGATTTTTCTTTATCACTTAAAATTTGCAATTTTATATTATAATTTAACTATAAGATTTTAATTTAAAATAAAATTATATAATAAAAGAGAAAAATTCTCGTAAATAAATTTACAATTTATCGCTTATTCTCAGCCATTTTATTTAGCGAAAATGAATCTTCTCTACAAATCATAAAGATATTGGAACATTATATTTTATTTTTGGTATTTGAGCAGGAATAATTGGAACTTCATTAAGATTATTAATTCGAGCTGAATTAGGGAATCCTGGATCTTTAATTGGTGATGATCAAATTTATAATACTATTGTTACTGCTCATGCTTTTATTATAATTTTTTTCATAGTTATACCAATTATAATTGGAGGATTTGGAAATTGATTAGTACCATTAATATTAGGAGCTCCAGATATAGCTTTCCCACGAATAAATAATATAAGATTTTGATTATTGCCCCCCTCTATTATACTTTTAATTTCAAGAAGAATTGTAGAAAATGGAGCAGGTACAGGATGAACAGTTTACCCCCCACTTTCATCTAATATTGCTCACAGAGGTAGATCTGTAGACTTAGCTATTTTTTCTCTTCATCTAGCAGGAATTTCATCTATTTTAGGAGCTGTTAATTTTATTACCACTATTATTAATATACGCCCTAATAATATATCTTTAGACCAAATACCTTTATTTGTTTGAGCAGTAGGTATTACTGCATTACTTCTTCTTCTTTCTCTACCTGTATTAGCAGGTGCTATTACTATACTTCTTACAGACCGAAATCTTAATACATCATTTTTTGATCCTGCAGGAGGAGGAGATCCTATTTTATATCAACATTTATTTTGATTTTTTGGTCACCCAGAAGTTTATATTTTAATTTTACCTGGATTTGGTATAATTTCCCATATTATTTCTCAAGAAAGAGGTAAAAAAGAAACTTTTGGATGTTTAGGAATAATTTACGCCATATTAGCAATTGGTTTATTAGGATTTGTTGTATGAGCTCATCATATATTTACTGTAGGAATAGATATTGATACTCGTGCTTATTTTACTTCAGCTACTATAATTATTGCTGTACCAACAGGAATTAAAATTTTTAGTTGATTAGCAACTCTTCACGGAACTCAAATTAATTATAGTCCATCTATATTATGAAGCTTAGGATTTGTATTCTTATTTACTGTAGGAGGTTTAACAGGAGTAATTTTAGCTAATTCTTCAATTGATGTAACTCTTCATGATACTTATTATGTTGTAGCTCATTTCCATTATGTACTTTCTATAGGAGCTGTATTTGCTATTATAGGAGGATTTATTCATTGATATCCTTTATTTACAGGAATTTCTATAAATCCTTTTTTATTAAAAATTCAATTTTTTATTATATTTATTGGAGTTAATTTAACATTTTTTCCTCAACATTTTTTAGGTTTAGCAGGTATACCTCGACGATATTCAGATTATCCTGATATATATACTTCATGAAATATTATTTCTTCCTTAGGCTCTTATATTTCTCTTATTGCCACAATATTTATATTAATTATTATTTGAGAATCAATAGTAAAAAAACGAATTATTTTATTCCCATTAAATATAAATTCTTCAATTGAATGATATCAAAATCTTCCACCAGCTGAACATTCATATAATGAACTTCCTATTTTAAGAAATTTCTAATATGGCAGATTATATGTAATGGATTTAAACCCCATTTATAAAGGAATATCCTTTTTTTAGAAATGGCAACATGATCTAATTTTAATCTTCAAAATAGAGCTTCCCCATTAATAGAACAAATTATTTTTTTTCATGATCATACTTTAGTTATTTTAATTATAATTACTATTTTAGTAGGTTATTTAATAATTAGTTTATTTTTTAATTTTTATATTAATCGATTTCTTTTAGAAGGTCAAATAATTGAATTAATTTGAACTATTCTTCCAGCTATTACTTTAATTTTTATTGCTTTACCTTCATTACGTTTATTATATTTATTAGATGAATTAAATAACCCATTAATAACTTTAAAATCAATTGGTCATCAATGATATTGAAGATATGAATATTCAGATTTTCATAATATTCAATTTGATTCTTATATAATTCCCATTAATGAAATAAATATTAATAATTTTCGATTATTAGATGTAGATAATCGAATTATTATTCCTATAAATAATCAAATTCGAATTATAGTAACAGCTACTGATGTTATTCATTCATGAACAATTCCTTCTTTAGGAGTAAAAATTGATGCTAATCCAGGTCGTTTAAATCAAACTAATTTTTTTATTAACCGACCTGGTATTTTTTATGGTCAATGTTCAGAAATTTGTGGAGCTAATCATAGATTTATACCTATTGTAATTGAAAGAATTTCAATTAAAAACTTTATTAATTGAATTAATAATTATTCTTCATTAGATGACTGAAAGCAAGTACTGGTCTCTTAAACCATTTTTAGTAATTAGCATTTACTTCTAATGAATAAAGAATTAGTTAATTTATAACATAAATATGTCAAATTTAAATTATTACTTTAGTAATATTCTTTTATTCCCCAAATAATACCTATTAATTGAATAATTTCTTTTTTATTTTTTATTTGTATTTTTATTTTATTTAATATAATAAATTATTATATTTTTAGTATTAAATTGAAAACTTCAAAAAATAATAAATATATTAATTTAAAAAATTTTATTTGAAAATGATAAACAATTTATTTTCTATTTTTGATCCTACTACTAATTTATTTAATTTATCTATTAATTGAATTAGAACTTTAATTGGAATTATATTTATACCATATTTTTTTTGATTAATTCCTAATCGATTCAGAATATTATGAAATTTAATTTTTAATTCTTTAAATAAAGAATTTAAAATTTTAATAGGAATAAATGGTATTAATGGTTCTACATTTATTTTTATTTCAATATTTTCATTTATTTTATTTAATAATTTTTTAGGATTATTTCCTTATATTTTTACAAGAACTAGTCATCTTACTTTATCATTATCAATTTCTTTACCTTTATGATTAAGTTTTATATTTTATGGTTGAATTAATAATTCTCAACATATATTTGCTCATATAATTCCACAAGGAACTCCAAATATTCTTATACCATTTATAGTTTTAATTGAAACTATTAGTAACATTATTCGACCTGGAACTTTAGCTGTTCGATTAACTGCTAATATAATTGCAGGCCATCTTTTAATTACATTATTAAGAAGAAATGGTCCTAATATATCTTCTTATTTAATTATTTTTTTAATTATTATTCAAATTTTATTAATAATTTTAGAATCAGCTGTAGCTATTATTCAATCATATGTTATTTCTATTTTAAGAAATCTTTATGCTAGTGAAGTTAATTAATTTTTACTAATGACAACACATCATAATCACCCTTATCATTTAGTAGATTATAGACCTTGACCTTTAACAAGAGCATTAGGAGTTTTAACTCTAGTAACAGGTATATTAAAATGATTTCATAATTTCAACATAAATCTTTTAATTTTAGGTTATATTATTACAATTTTATCTATATATCAATGATGACGAGATATTTGTCGTGAAGGAACATTACAAGGTAAACATACAATTTTAGTATTAAAAGGACTTCGTTGAGGAATAATTTTATTTATTATCTCAGAAGTATTTTTTTTTATCTCTTTTTTCTGAGCTTTTTTCCATAGAAGTCTTTCTCCTAATATTGAAATTGGGATAATATGACCTCCTTTAAGAATTATACCTTTTAATCCTTTTCAAATTCCTTTACTTAATACTATTATTTTAATTACATCAGGTATTACAGTCACATGAGCTCATCATGCATTAATAGAAAATAATATAACTCAAACTACTCAAGGACTTTTTATTACAGTAATATTAGGAATTTATTTTACTATTCTTCAAGCATACGAATATATAGAAGCACCTTTTACTATCGCCGATAGAATTTATGGATCAACATTTTTTATAGCAACAGGATTCCATGGACTTCATGTTATAATTGGTACTATTTTTTTATTAATTTGTTTAATACGTCATATAAATAATCACTTCTCTAATAATCATCATTTTGGATTTGAAGCTGCTGCTTGATATTGACATTTTGTTGATGTAGTATGATTATTTCTTTATATTTCAATTTATTGATGAGGAAATTAACCATTTATATAATATATTTAGTATATTTGACTTCCAATCAAAAAGTTTAATTATTATTAATATAAATAATTATTTTATTATTTCTAATTTCAATAATTTTTCTCATTTTATCTAATATTATAATATTTTTATCAATAATTATCTCAAAAAAATCTTCTATAGATCGAGAAAAATCATCTCCTTTTGAATGTGGATTTGCCCCTAAATCTTCAGCTCGAATTCCTTTTTCATTACATTTTTTTTTAATTACAGTTATTTTTTTAATTTTTGATGTAGAAATTGTTTTAATCCTTCCTTTAATTCCTACATTTTTATATGTAAATTTAATTATTTGAACAAAAATTAATTATTTTTTTTTATTAGTTCTTATTTTAGGACTTTATCATGAATGAAATCAAAATATATTAAAATGAACTAACTAAAATAAATTTATAGGATAATAGTTTATATTAAAACATTTGATTTGCATTCAAAAAATATTAATTTTTAATTTATCTTATTATTATTATATAAATAAGAAGCATATTATGCATTTAATTTCGACTTAAAAGATAGAGTTTTATTACTCCTTATTTGCTTAATTGTAACCAAATAGAGGTATATCACTGTTAATGATAAAATTGAAATTTATTTCCAATTAAATAAGAAATAAAATAATTAAAATTAAGCTGCTAACTTTATTTTTAGTGGTTAAATTCCATTATTATTTCTATTTATATAGTTTATATAAAACATTACATTTTCATTGTAAAAATAAAATAAAAATTTTTATAAATATTTAAAGATTAAAAATCTCCTTAATATCTTCAATATTATGCTCTTTTTATAAGCTATTTAAATAAATAAATAAAATAAATAATAAAATAATTATTCATAAAACAAATCTAAATAAATAAATCTTAAAATTATTTATTTGATAAAAATAATAAAAAATAGAATATTTTTTTAAAATATGAAATATTCCTTGTCCTCTATATATTTCTCTTCATCCTATATCAATTATTTTTAATAAATTTTGACCAAAATTTAAAAAATTATATCTCACACCATAAGTTGACAATCTTGGTATAAATCATATTAAACTTAAAAATATTCTTAAATCATAAGTATATAAAAATTTATTTAAAGAATAAATTTTTATATTTCTAGATAAATAACCTATTAATATACCTAAAATTCTCACATAAATTACTATTAATTTTAAATTAAAAGGTAAATAAATTATATAAGGATAAGAAAAAATTATTCATCTTAAAAATCTTCCTCTTACTACTCTTATAAATAATAAAACAAATATACTTTTTAATATAACATAATCTTCATCATATAAATTATAAATTCTTAATAAATTAAAATCATTTACTATTAAATATATTATTAAACGAAAACTATAATATATTGTTAACCCAGTTGAAATATAATATAAAAAAAAAATTAATATATTTAAATATCTTAAAGAAACTAATTCTAATATTATATCTTTAGAGTAAAATCCAGCTAAAAAAGGAATTCCACATAAAGATATATTAGAAATATTTAAACATAAAGAAGTAAAGGGTAAATAATATCTAATACCCCCCATATAACGAATATCTTGAATATTATTTATTATATGAATAATTATCCCTGCACATATAAATAATAAAGCCTTAAATATAGCATGAGTTAATAAATGAAAAAAAGCTAAATTTCATAATCCTATTCTTAAAATTCTTATTATTAAACCTAATTGTCTTAAAGTAGATAAAGCAATAATTTTTTTCAAATCAAATTCATAATTTGCAGCAATCCCAGATATAAATATTGTTAATCCAGATAATAATAGTAAAATTTTTAATATAAATAAATCTAATAATAAATTATTAAATCGAATTAATAAATAAACTCCAGCAGTAACTAAAGTAGATGAATGAACTAAAGCTGAAACAGGAGTAGGAGCTGCTATAGCAGCAGGTAATCAAGAACTAAAAGGAATTTGAGCTCTTTTTGTTATAGCTGCTAAAATAACTATAACTCCAACTATTATTATAGAAAAATCATTTAATATTAAATCTAAATAAAAAATATAATTTCATCTACCATAATTTATTATTCAAGCAATAGATATTAAAATACAAACATCTCCAATACGATTAGATAAAGCAGTTAATATGCCAGCATTATAAGATTTTATATTTTGATAATAAATCACTAAACAATAAGAAACTAACCCTAAACCATCCCAACCTAAAAAAATTCTAATTAAATTAGGTCTAATAATTAATAAAATTATAGAAAAAACAAATAATAATACTAAAATAATAAAACGATTTAAATTTTTCTCTGAAGACATATATCTTTTTCTATAAAAAATAACTACTGAAGAAATTATTAAAACAAATATTATAAAAAATAAAGATATTCAATCTAATAAGATAGATATAACAATTATATTAGAATTAAAAGAAATTACTTCCCACTCTAAAAAAAAAATTATTTTATTATAAATAAAATATATAGCAAATAAAAAACTTATTAAACTTATTAAAAAAAGAAAAAAAAAACTTAATAAACAAATAAAATTTTTATTAATAACCTAAAATGAAATTTTTCATATTTTTGATACCACAAATCAATATTTTTATTAAATTATTTAAGTAAAATCAAATTATTCTATAATCAATTTTTAAAATTAAAATATTTAAAGGTATTCAATGTAAAAATAAAATTAAATATTCCCGTGAAACTCCTATACAAAATCTATAAATTCCATTATAATATTTTCCATGTTGAGTATAAGAATATAAATATAATCTATAACCAGCTCTAAAAAAAGAAATTAATATTAAAAAAATTATTGATAAAGAACATCATCTTACTAATCTATTAATTAATATAATTTCTCCTATTAAATTTAAAGAAGGTGGAGCAGCTATATTTCTCGATATTAATAAAAATCATCATAATCTTATAGAAGGAATAAAATTTATTATTCCTTTATTAATAAATAAACTTCGTCTATGTAAACGTTCATAATTAATATTAGCTAAACAAAATATTCCTGAAGAACATAATCCATGACCAATCATTAAAACATAAGAACCTAAAAATCCTCAATAATTCAATGTTATAATACCACCAATTACTAAACTTATATGAGCAACTGATGAATAAGCAATTAAAGATTTTATATCAACTTGACAAAAACAATTTAATCTTACAAAAAATCCTCCTAATAATCTAATAACAACCCAAATAAAATTAAATTTTATACCAATTTGCTGTAAAAAAATTATTACACGTAATAAACCATAACCCCCTAGTTTTAATATAATTCCTGCTAAAATTATTGAACCAGACACTGGAGCTTCAACATGAGCTTTTGGTAATCATAAATGAACAAAATATATAGGTATTTTTACTAAAAAAGCTATAATTATTCTAAAATAAAGTAAATAAATATCTAAATTTAAAAATTTTAAAAAATAAATTATAATAAACTTTTCTTTATTAAAAATAAAAAAAATCCCCAATAATAAAGGTAAAGAAGCAAATAATGTATAAAATAACAAATATAAACCTGCTTGAATTCGCTCAGGTTGATACCCTCAACCTATAATTAATAATAAAATAGGAATTAATCTTCCCTCAAAAAATAAATAAAATATAAATAAATTTAAAGTAGAAAAAGTTATATATAATATAATTAATAAAAAAATAACATTAAATAAAAAAAAATTAATATAAAATTTTAGTTTAAATAAATTTTCACTTGCTATTAATATCAAACCACAAATTCAAATTCTCAATAAAATTAAACCAAAAGAAATCATATCGCAACCAAAAATATATCTTAAATTATTTAAATTATATAATATTATTTTAATATTTATAAATATAAATATTAAAATAAATAATAATATTTGAACCAATCAAAATATATTATTTTTAAAACATAAAGGAATTATAAAAATTATTATTATTAAAAATTTTATCATTATAATAAATTAAATCTTTGAAAATAATCATTTCCATGTGTTCGAATTATAGACACTAAAATAGAAAGACCTAAAGCTCCTTCACATACTGCAAATACTAAAAATACTATTAATATATATATATTATAATGTATATAACTTATTATTATTATTATAAATAAATAAATTCTTAATACTATAAATTCTAAACTTAATAAAATAATCAATAAATGTTTATGTTTTGAAATAAAAATTAAATTTCCAACTACAAATATACACATAATAATTAATATAATATTATAAATTTTCATTTGTTTAAGTTTTTATAGTTTAATAAAAAACATTGGTCTTGTAAATCAAAAATAAGAATTTCTTTAAAAACTTCAAAGAAAAAGAAATATCTCTATCAATAATCTCCAAAATTATTATTTTTTATAAACTATTCTTTGAAATTAAATTTTTTTTATCTATTTATATAATAATAATTTCTTTTATAATATTCTTTTTAAATCATCCTCTATCCATAGGATTTATAATTTTATTACAAACTATTCTTATTTGCTTATTGTCAGGTATAATTATTAATACTTATTGATTTTCATACATTTTATTTCTTACTTTTCTAGGAGGTCTACTAGTTTTATTTATTTATGTATCTAGAATTGCCTCAAATGAACTTTTTACAAATAATTCTTTTTTTATAAAAATATTTATATTTATTTTTTTATTAATTTGTATTTTTAGTTGATTTTTTTATTTTAATTTAAATTGAATTAATTTTTCTTTTAATGATGAAATAAATAATTTTTTTATTAATAATTTATTTTATAATAATGAAAATAAAATTAATTTATCTAAATTATATAATAACCAAACATTTTTAATAATAATATTAATAATCATTTATCTTTTTATTACATTAATTGCAGTCGTAAAAATTACTAATATTTTTTTTGGTCCCCTTCGATCTTCTATTTAAATAACTAATGATAAATAATTATAAACCTTTACGAAAAAATCATCCTATTATTAAAATTATTAATAGATCTTTAATTGATCTTCCTTCACCTTCTAATATCTCAGCTTGATGAAATTTTGGATCACTTTTAGGTTTATGCTTAATTATTCAAATTCTTACTGGTTTATTTTTGACTATATATTATACAGCAAATATTGAAATAGCTTTTTTTAGTGTTAATTATATTTGTCGAAATGTAAATTATGGATGAATAATTCGAACATTACATGCTAATGGAGCATCTTTTTTTTTTATTTGTGTTTACCTTCATATTGGTCGAGGAATTTACTATGAATCATTTAATTTAAAACATACATGAATAGTAGGAGTTATTATTTTATTTATTTTAATAGGAACAGCTTTTATAGGATATGTATTACCATGGGGACAAATATCATTCTGAGGAGCAACTGTAATTACTAATTTACTTTCTGCAATCCCATATTTAGGAAATATATTAGTCAATTGAATTTGAGGAGGATTTGCAGTTGATAATGCAACTTTAACTCGATTCTATACTTTCCATTTTTTATTACCATTTATTTTAATAATAATAATTATAATTCATCTAGTTTTTTTACATCAAACTGGATCTAATAATCCTTTAGGAATTAATAGAAATATAGATAAAATCCCATTTCATCCATTTTTCTCATTCAAAGATTTAGTAGGATTTTTTATTATATTATTTATTTTAATTATATTAACAATAATTAATCCTTACTTATTAGGAGATCCAGATAATTTTATTCCTGCAAATCCTTTAGTAACTCCTGTTCATATTCAACCTGAATGATATTTTTTATTCGCATATGCTATTCTTCGATCTATTCCCAATAAATTAGGAGGAGTTATTGCTTTAGTTATATCAATTTTAATTTTAATTATTTTACCATTTACTTTTAATAAAAAGATTCAAGGAATTCAATTTTATCCTATTAATCAATATTTTTTTTGATTAATAATTACAACAGTAATTCTATTAACTTGAATTGGAGCTCGACCAGTAGAAGAACCATATATTATTACAGGACAAATTTTAACTATAATTTACTTTTCTTATTTTATTTTAAATCCTTTATTAAATAAATATTGAGATAATCTTATTTTTAACTAATTAATGAGCTTGTTTTTAAGCATTTGTTTTGAAAACTTAAGAAAGAATATTTATTCTATTAATTTATACTAAAAAAAATATATTTAAATAAAAAAAATTTTTATCCCAATAAATAATATTAAAAAATTTAAAGATAAAGGCAAGTATCTTTTTCAAGCTAAATATATCAACTTATCATAACGATAACGAGGAAGAGTTCCTCGAACTCAAATAAAAAAAAACGAAATAAATACTAACTTCAAATAAAATAAAATTCTTAAATTATAACCTCCTATATATATTATAATAAATAATATTCTTATAAATAAAATTCTTGAATATTCAGCTAAAAAAATTAAAGCAAATCCCCCTCTTCTATATTCAATATTAAACCCCGAAACTAATTCTCTTTCACCTTCTGCAAAATCAAAAGGAGTACGATTTGTTTCTGCTAATCTAGATGATAATCAACATAATGATAAAGGTATCATAATAAATAAAAATCAAATTATATTTTGATATTTAACAAATTTTAACAAATTAAAATCTATAATTATAATAATTAAAGATAATATAATCAAAGATAATCTAACTTCATAAGAAATAGTTTGAGCAACAGCTTGTAATCCCCCTAATAAAGAATAATTAGAATTTGAAGATCAACCAGCTACCATAACTATATATACTCCTATTTTAGTACAACAAAAAAAAAATAAAAATCCTAAATTAAATCTAATTATATTAAAATAATAAGGAATTACTATTCAAATTAATAATGATAAAAAAAATCTAAATACAGGAGAAAAATAATAAATAAAATAATTAGATGATAATGGATAAGTTTGTTCCTTAGTAAATAATTTAATAGCATCACTAAAAGGCTGTAAAATACCTAAAAATCCTAATTTATTAGGACCCTTACGAATTTGAATATATCCTAATACTTTACGTTCTAATAATGTTAAGAAAGCAACACCAATTAAAACCCCTAATACTAATATTACTACCCCTAATAAAATTATTATATAATCACCTATAATCATTTACTACCTATATAATAAATTTATATATTTATGATTTCTAAAACCATTACACTTATCTGCCAAAATAGCACTATAAAAAAAAATTAATAAAATTCTTTTATATAAAATTATTTTAAATATTTAATCCTTTCGTACTAAAATATTTTATTTAAATAAGATAGAAACCAATCTGGCTTACACTGATTTGAACTCAGATCATGTAAGGTTTTAATGATCGAACAGATCAAAATTTTAAACTTTTGCGTTTAAATTTTACCTTAATCCAACATCGAGGTCGCAAACTTTCTTTTTTATTTGAACTAAAAAAAAAAATTACGCTGTTATCCCTAAGGTAATTTAATCTTTTAATCATAAATTATGGATCATTTTCTCATTTATAAATGTTTATATATATATATATATATATATATAAATATAAAAAAAGTTATTTTTATTTTTTTATCACCCCAATAAAATATAAATATTAACTTAAAATTTAGACTAATAAAAAAAAAATTATAATAATACATATATAAAACTCTATAGGGTCTTCTCGTCTTTTATTATTATTTTAACTTTTTAATTAAAAAATTAAATTTTATTTATAATATTTAGATAGTTAATATTTCATCCAATCTTTCATACAAGTCACCAATTAAGAGACTAATGATTATGCTACCTTTGTACAGTCAAATTACTGCAACCCTTTAATTTTTATCAGTGGGCAGATTAGACTTTAAATTATTTCAAAAAGACATGTTTTTGTTAAACAAGTGAATATGAATTTTTGCCGAATTCCTTAATATTAATTTAAATTATAATGTTAATTTATATTAATTATATATATATATATATATATATAAATATACTAATTTTATCATTATAACTAAAATTAATAAATTATATTTTATTTTTTTTTTATAAAAAATTAAATTTTTATTAAATTTTATTTAAAATAAAATTATTTATAAAAAATTATAATTTTTAAACAATATAAATTTTAAAAATTTTATTTAAAATTAATAATTAATTATAAAAATTTAATTCAAAGCTTATCCCTTAAAATATTAAATTTAATTTTTAAAAGATTAATTAATTAATTTTTTAATTAAATTAATTTAAGATTAAATTTTTTTCTAAAAAAACTAGATATCTATTAAAAACGATTAACATTTCATTTCTAATTAATTATGAAAAATATTTTTGCTACAATAAATTTTATAATTAATTAACTCTTTTAAATTCGAGAATTTTTCTATTAAGAATATTATTTTATTAATAAACTCTGATACACAAGATACAATAAATTAAATTTACTTTTTCATTAATTTGTTTTCAATTATTTCAAATTTATTTTACAATACTAATTTACTATAAATTAAATAATTTTTTTTTTTAAAATACTTTAACCCCCATCAAATATTTTAAAATTATTTTTATTACTAATTATTAATATACTAATTTCCCCTCAATTCAAATTAAATAAATAAATATTATATTTTCAATGTAAATGAAATGCTTAATTCAAGCTCTAATTTGTTCTTTCTAGAAACACTTTCCAGTACCTCTACTTTGTTACGACTTATTTCAATTTATAAATGAAAGCGACGGGCAATATGTACATATTTTAATTTTAAATCATTTTAATTAATTAAATAAAATTACATTTAAATCCACTTTCAATTTTATATTTCAATAAAAAATCCATTTAAATATAAATTTATTGTAATCCATTATATTCTTAATTATAATCTGCATCTTGATCTGATTTAATTTTTATTATAAATATTTAAATATTAAATTTATTTAAAAATATTTTTATAACAACGATATACAAAATTTTTAATTAAGTAAAATTATTCGTGGATTATCAATTAATAAACAGATTCCTCTAAATAAACTAAAATACCGCCAAATTATTTAAGTTTCAATAAATAATTAAATACTATTTTAGTATTTCAATTTAAATTTTAATAATAGGGTATCTAATCCTAGTTTTTAATTAAATTTATTAAATCATATATTATTAAATAAATTTTAATTAAATTAAAATTTCACTTAATAATTTAATATTTAAATTAAAATTTAATATTTATTAATAACTAATAAAATTTAATTTAAATTTTGTATAACCGCAACTGCTGGCACAAAATTTGTTTTTAATTTAAATATTACTAAATCTTAATTTCTTAAATTTTTAATATTATTTACTACAAAAAATTAATTAATTAATATTAAAATAATTAAATTTTTTTACTAAAATTTATATATAAAATAAATTTTAAAAAAATTTTTTTAGCTATAAAAACTTATTTATATAAAAAATTTCTAATATAGATTTTTTTTTTTTTTTTTTTATATTAAAAATTACATTTGCTATTTAAATTTTTATAAATTAACGTATAAAATTTAATTATATACGTATTATATATATATATATATATATTAAAAATTTAATAATTCTTTTTATTTTTATCTATTATTTATATTAAAAATTACATTTGCTATTTAAATTTTTATAAATTAACGTATAAAATTTAATTATATACGTATTATATATATATATATATTAAAAATTTAATAATTCTTTTTATTTTTATCTATTATTTATATTAAAAATTACATTTGCTATTTAAATTTTTATAAATTAACGTATAAAATTTAATTATATACGTATTATATATATATATATTAAAAATTTAATAATTCTTTTTATTTTTATCTATTATTTATATTAAAAATTACATTTGCTATTTAA